TAAGATTCATGGTATCCTTCTTATTATTAATTACTTAGAATTTGAACATAAAAAAAATCTATTTGATAAAAAATCATTAGCAACTGAAATTAGTTATTTATTGAATTTAATCAATGAAATCAATGAATTGTCTGTAAAATCAAGTTTAAATTTTAAAAGAATCTTTTTAGTTCCAGAACACGAACAAGTAAAAATTGATTCAGAGGATCGAATAAAAATTTTAAAATTTTTATTCGATGCAGTTAGAACTATTCCCAACGATAAAACGATTAAAAATAAATCTAATAAATCTATTGGAATAACAGAAATTAATAAAAAAGTTCCCCGATGGTCATACAAATTAATCAACGATTTAGAACAACAGGAAGGAGAAACTGAGGAAAGTGTGGTAGAGGATCATGAGATTCGTTCAAGAAAAGCCAAACGTGTAGTGATTTTTACTGATAACCAACAGAATACTGATGCTTATACTAATACCCAAGAAATTAATAATACTGATCAAACAGACGAGGTGGCTTTGATACGTTATTCACAACAATCAGATTTTCGTCGAGACATAATTAAAGGCTCCATGCGCGCTCAAAGACGTAAAACAGTTACTTGGAACCTCTTTCAAGCAAATGCGCATTCCCCCCTTTTTTTGGACCGAATAGACAAATTTTTTTTTTTTTTTATTTCCGAGCGGATGGAAATAATTTTTAGAAATTGGATGTGGAAAAACACAAAATTCACAATTTCGGATTATACAGATAAAAAGACAAAAGAAAGTAATAAAAAAAACGAGGAGGACAAAAAAGAAGAAGACAAAAGAAAGGAGAAAGTACGTATAGAAATAGCGGAAGCCTGGGATAGTATTTTACTTGCTCAAGTACTAAGAAGTTTTTTGTTAGTAACCCAATCAATTCTTAGAAAATATATTATATTACCTTCATTGATAATAACTAAAAATATCGTCCGTATACTATTATTTCAATTTCCTGAATGGTCTGAGGATTTAAAGGATTGGAATAGAGAAATGCATGTTAAATGTACCTATAATGGCGTTCAATTATCAGAAAAAGAATTTCCAAAAAACTGGTTAACAGACGGTATTCAGATCAAGATCCTATTTCCTTTTCGTCTTAAACCTTGGCACAGATCTAAGCTACGAGCCCCTTATAACGATCCAATGAAAAAGAAAGGTCAAAAAAACGATTTTTGTTTTTTAACAATTTTTGGAATGGAAGCTGAACTACCCTTTGGTTCTCCCAGAAAACAATTTTCATTTTTTGAACAAATTTTTAAAGAACTAAAAAAAAAAATAAAAAAATGGAAAAAAAAATGTTTTCTAATTATAATAATTTTTAAAGAACAAACTAAATTTTTTATAAATGTATCAAAAGAAACAAAAAAATGGGTCATTAAAAGCATTCTATTTATAAAAGAAATAATAAAGGAACTATCAAAAATAAACCCAATTTTATTATTTGGATTGAGAGAAATAGAAGTATATGAATTGAGTGAAACTAAAAAAGATTCGATAATCAGTAATCGTATGATTCATGAATCGTCCATTCAAATTAGATCTCAAGATTGGATAAATTATTCATTAACAGAAAAAAAAATGCAAGATCTGACGGATAGAACAAATACAATCATAAATCAAATAGAAAAAATTACAAAAGACAAGAAAAAAGAATTTATAACTCCAGATATAAATTTTAGTTCTAACAAACTAAGTTATGATGATAAAAAACGGGAATCACAAAAAAATATTTTGCAGGTATTAAAAAGAAGAAATGTTCGATTAATGCGTAAATCACATTATTTTATAAAATTTTTAATTGAAAGGATATACATAGATATCTTTCTATGTATCATTAATATTCCTAGCATCAATACACAACTTTTTCTTGAATCAACAAAAAAAATTCTTAATAAATGCATTAACGATAATGAAGCAAATCAAGAAAGAATTGATAAAACAAATCAAAGTTTAATTAACTTTATTTCAAATATAAAAAAGTCGCTTTCTAATACTAATATTAGTAATAAGAATTCAAAGACTTTTTGTGACTTATCTTACTTTTCACAAGCATATGTATTTTACAAATTATCACAAACCCAACTTATTAACTTATATAAGTTAAAGTCTGTCTTTCAATATAACGGAACATCTCTTTTTCTTAAGAATGAAATAAAGAATTTTTTTGTTGTAACACAAGAACTATTTAATTCCGAATTAAGACATAAGAATCTTCGAAATTCTGGAATGAATCAATGGAAAAATTGGTTAAGGAATCATTATCAATATCAATGTGATGTATCTCAGATTAAATGGTCTATATTAGTACCACAAAAATGGCGAAATATATTCAATCGACACTATATAGCTAAAAATAAAGATTTATGTGATTTATATGAAAAAGATAAATTTATTCACTACGAAAAAAAAAAAAAAAAGGATTCATTACTGAATCAAAAGGGAAATTTTAAAAAACAATATAGATATGATCTTTTAGCATATAAATCTATTAATTATGAAGATAAGAAGGGCTCCTCTATTTATGGATCACCATTAAAAGTAAAAAATAACCAAGATATTTTTTATAATTACAACACACATAAACCAAAATCATTTAATATGCTAGAAGGTATTCCTATTATACCTATCAATAATTATCTAGTAGAAGATGATATTAGAGATATGGATAAAAATCTGGATAGAAAATATTTTGATTGGAGAATCATAAATTTTTGTCTTAAAAAGAAGGTCGATATTGAAGCCTGGGTCGATATTGATACTGACACTAACAGTAATAAATATACTAAGACTAGAGTTAATAACTATCAAATAATTGATAAAATCAATAACAATAAGAAGGGTCTTTTTTATTTCACGATTAAGCAAGATCAAGAAATAAACCTATCCAATCAAAAAACCTTTTTTGATTGGATGGGAATGAATGAAGAAATACTAAGCCGTCCCATATCAAATCTGGAACTTTGGTTCTTCCCAGAATTTGTGAGACTTTATAATACGTATAAAATGAAACCGTGGTTTATACCAATTAAATTACTACTTTTAAATTCTAATATAAATGAAAATGATAGTGAAAACAAAAGCATCACTGGAAATAAAAAAAGAGATACTTTTATATCAATATCATCGAATGAAAAAGAATCTCTTGAATTAGAAAACCTAAATCAAGGGGAAAAAGAATCCGCAGGCCAAGCGGATCTTAAATCAGCTCTTTCAAACCAAGAAAAAGATGTTGAAGAAGATTATAATTATATGGTATCTGACATGAAAAAACATAGAAATAAAAATCAATACAAGATCAATACAAAAGCGGAGTTTGATTTATTCCTAAAAAGGTATTTGCATTTTCAATTGAGATGGGATGATTCTTTAAATAAAAAAATAATCAATAACATCAAAGTATATTGTCTCCTGCTTAGACTGATAAATCTAAGAGAAATTACTATATCCTCTATTCAAAGGGGCGAAATGAGTCTGGATATTCTGATGATTCAGAAAGATTTAACTCTTACAGAATTGATTAAAAGGGGAATTTTGATTATTGAACCAATCCGTCTATCTATAAAAAATGATGGAAAGTTTATTATGTATCAAACCATCGGTATTTCATTAGTTCATAAAAGTAAACACCAAATTAATGAAAGATACCGAGAAAAAAAACATGTTGATAAGAATTCTGATGAAGTTATTACAAAACATCAAAAGATGGCTGGAAATATCGATAAAAATAATTATGATTTGGTTGTTCCTGAAAATATTTTATCACCTAGACGTCGTAGAGAATTGAGAATTCTAATTTGTTTCAATTTTAAGAATATAAATGATATGCATAGAAATGCAGCATTTTGTAATGGGAATAAGGTAAACAGTCAAGTTTTGTATAAAAGCAAAAAATATAAAAAAAAACTTATTAAATTAAAGTTATTTCTTTGGCCCAATTATCGATTAGAAGATTTAGCTTGTATGAATCGTTATTGGTTTAATACCAATAATGGCAGTCGTTTCAGTATGGTAAGGATACATATGTATCCGCGATTGAAAATTCATTAATTATTAGTACATTTTTATTCTATTTATTCTATTTCCCATACCATATCTGGTCTATGACGACAAAGAGATGCACACATGCATTGTCTTACATTCCATTCTGATACATGATACTAATTCAATAACATATCAATTAGATCTAGAAATTAATCAACATTATTATTTTAGGTCTAAATTTTTATCTTTTGTGAGTGCAGAAAACGACCATCCTTTTGTATACCCTTTCAAATAAAATCTAATTTTAAAATCGGATTGATTAAATTTTATTAAAAAAAAAAATTATAAATTAATATTAATAACGAATAACGAAATTAAGATTATTGTATATACCAAATAAAAATGAGTGACATTATTATTACTGATCAATAAAGATATCTATCAATAAAAATATATTAAAATAAAAAGAGAGTGGGGGGGGAAGATTTCATTTTATGTTAAAAGATTCATTAAACGCAGTTTTTTTTTCACAAGAAGAAAAAGAAGAAAACAGAGGATCTGTTGAATTTCAAATAGTTAGTTTCACCAATAAGATACGAAGACTTACTTCACATTTAGAATTACACAAAAAAGACTATTTATCTCAGAGAGGTTTACGTAAAATTCTGGGAAAACGCCAACGACTGCTGTCTTATTTGTCAAAGAAAAATAGAATATGTTATAAAGAATTAATCAATCGGTTGGATATTCGGGAGTCAAAAACTCGTTAATTTGAAAGGGCATTTTCAATTATTTGATTTATTAGATCTTGAATTTTAATGAACTTGTTTTCGTTTTCAGCAATTCATGAAAGAATGAATCGAGGAAAAACCTATGAATAGACCGGCTACAAGAAAAGACCTCATGATAGTCAATATGGGCCCCCACCACCCATCAATGCATGGTGTTCTTCGACTCATCATTACTCTAGATGGTGAAGATGTTATTGACTGTGAACCAATATTGGGTTATTTACACCGAGGGATGGAAAAAATTGCGGAAAACCGAACAATTATACAATATTTGCCTTATGTAACACGTTGGGATTATTTAGCTACTATGTTCACAGAAGCAATAACTGTAAACGGACCGGAACAGTTGGGAAATATTCAAGTACCTAAAAGAGCCAGCTATATCAGAATAATTATGTTGGAGTTGAGTCGTATAGCTTCTCATTTGTTATGGCTCGGTCCTTTTATGGCGGATATTGGTGCACAAACTCCCTTTTTCTATATTTTAAGAGAAAGAGAATTAGTATATGATCTATTCGAAGCTGCCACCGGCATGAGAATGATGCATAATTATTTTCGTATCGGAGGAGTAGCGGCCGATCTACCTCATGGCTGGATAGATAAATGTTTGGATTTCTGCGATTATTTTTTAACAAGAGTTGCTGAATATCAAAAACTTATTACACGAAATCCTATTTTTTTAGAACGAGTCGAGGGAGTAGGCATTATTGGTAGAGAAGAAGTAATAAATTGGGGTTTATCGGGACCAATGCTGCGAGCTTCCGGAATACAATGGGATCTTCGTAAAGTTGATCATTATGAATGTTACGACGAATTTGATTGGGAAGTACAGTGGCAAAAAGAAGGAGATTCATTGGCCCGTTATCTAGTCCGAATTGGTGAAATGATAGAATCCATAAAAATTATTCAACAGGCCCTGGAAGGAATTCCAGGGGGACCCTATGAGAATTTAGAAATACGATACTTTGATAGAGAAAGGAATCCGGAATGGAATGATTTTGAATATCGATTTATAAGTAAAAAACCTTCTCCTACATTTGAATTGCCGAAACAAGAACTTTATGTGAGAGTCGAAGCCCCAAAGGGAGAATTGGGAATTTTTCTGATAGGGGATAGGAGTGGTTTTCCTTGGAGATGGAAAATTCGCCCGCCGGGTTTTATCAATTTGCAAATTCTTCCTCAGTTAGTTAAAAGAATGAAATTGGCTGATATTATGACGATACTAGGTAGTATAGATATCATTATGGGAGAAGTTGATCGTTGAAATGATAATTGATACACCAGAAGTACAAGATATCGATTCTTTTTCTAGATTCGAATTTTTAAAAGAGGTTTATGAAATTATATGGGTGCTTATTCCTATTTTGACTATTGTATTGGGAATCACAATAGGCGTACTGGTAATTGTATGGTTAGAAAGAGAAATATCCGCAGGGATACAACAACGTATTGGACCTGAATACGCCGGTCCTTTGGGAGTTCTTCAAGCTCTAGCGGATGGGGCAAAACTACTTTTCAAAGAAAATCTTTTTCCATCTAGGGGGGATACTCGTTTATTCAGTATCGGGCCATCCATAGCAGTCATATCAATTTTAGTAAGCTATTCAGTAATTCCTTTTGGCTATCACCTTGTTTTAGCGGATCTCAATATCGGTGTTTTTTTATGGATTGCCATTTCCAGTATTGCTCCAATTGGACTTCTTATGTCAGGATACGGGTCAAATAATAAATATTCCTTTTTAGGTGGTCTACGAGCTGCTGCTCAATCGATTAGTTATGAAATACCATTAACTTTATGTGTGTTATCAATATCTCTACGTGCGATTCGTTGATACATAGACATAAACTTTTCTCTATTCCTTCCTTTCAAAGAAAGGGTTGGAATGAATTCAGTAGATATCTTCATTTTTTTTTATTCATTAGTCGGATTGATGAACTAAATCAAATAGTTATATGAGTGAAAGAAAACAGCTTATATATAAATTTGCAGTAAAAAGATTGAGTCTCATTTTCTATGTATAAGAGTTAGAGAGTTAAGCGGAAATAAACATAAACAGAAGGGACCGTTTCCCCCAAGATTGGTTGATTAGTCATCCTGACTTGAAGCGGGCTCAAAAGATCGACCGTATTGAGTTTTCACTATCATTTGTATGTATTACCATAGCGGGGGGTTAAGCAAAAACGAGTGGATGGTTAGAAACACCAAAATATGTAAAGGATTGGTAATGGAGATTATGTAAATTCTCCAAAAGTACATTTTTACATAATAATACAAACAAAGAATACTAATTGGGGCTTTAAGTTGGTAGAAATTATCAGGCAGTACTCCCCACGACACGATTCCGATCCAGAGTATGCTCCTATCCACCGATTAAATAAATAACTATTGGGAACGAAATAATCCTTTACTTTATTTTTATTTTGTAAGCCCTCTTTTTCTCAGAAATAGAAAGAAGAATAGGAACGAAAAAAAAAAGAGAAAGAAATCCAATAAAAAAGATATCTTTTTTATTCTTTTTTCCTTTTATTCTTTACCATATACAATACATATTAATAGATATAGAATTTGTGTCATAATTCATGAATTAATATAGAATTCTTTTTCGTAAATGAAACCAACGGGTTATTAATATTTCTACAAGAAGTATTTTATTGAACAATTATGTTATTACTCAACAAAGAAGAATTGAAATTATTATTGAAATTATTAAAGAAAGGATGAGATCAATTCAGAAGTACTTTTTTTTTTATTTAATATTTAATTTAAATAATTATAACAGACAGAATTCAATTGGTCTAATTTGGGACCGTCCAATAGATTTTTACCTTATCCATCCTACAAACACATCAAGATAAAATAATACTGACGCGGTTCTTAGATTTATTTCTGGCCTTCAAGGAGCCGTATGAGGTGAAAATCTCATGTACGGTTCTGTAATAGCGATGGTAACAGTGGTGGTATCACCGACTATAATTATCTAACAGTTCAAGTACAATTGATATAGTTGAGGCGCAATCAAAATACGGTTTTTGGGGATGGAATTTGTGGCGTCAGCCTATCGGGTTTATCATTTTTATCATTTCTTCCCTAGCAGAATGTGAGAGATTACCTTTTGATTTACCAGAAGCAGAAGAAGAATTAGTAGCGGGTTATCAAACCGAATACTCGGGTATAAAATTTGGTTTATTTTATGTTGCTTCCTATCTAAACCTATTAGTTTCTTCATTATTTGTAACAGTGCTTTACTTGGGAGGTTGGAATATCTCTATTCCAGACATATATGTTTCTGAGCTTTTTGAAATAAATAAAACATGTGTAGTTTTTGGAGCAACAATTGGTATCTTTATTACATTAGCTAAAACTTATTTGTTTTTGTTCATTCCTATCACAACAAGATGGACTTTACCGAGGCTAAGAATGGACCAACTATTGAATCTTGGATGGAAATTTCTCTTACCTATTTCTCTCGGTAATCTATTATTAACAACCTCTTCTCAACTATTTTCGCTGTAAAGGAACATTCTATATTCACAACTTGTCTCAAACAAGAGAAATAAACAAACATAAAATTATTCATATATATTAATGATATGTTCTCTATGGTAACTGGGTTCATGAATTATGGTCAACAAACAGTACGAGCTGCAAGGTACATTGGTCAAAGTTTCATGATTACTTTATCCCACGCAAATCGTTTACCTGTAACTATTCAATATCCTTATGAAAAATTAATTACCGCGGAGCGTTTCCGCGGTCGAATCCATTTTGAATTTGATAAATGTATTGCTTGTGAAGTATGTGTTCGTGTATGTCCTATAGATCTACCCGTTGTTGATTGGAAATTGGAAACAGATATTCGCAAGAAACGGTTGCTTAATTACAGTATTGATTTTGGAGTCTGTATATTTTGTGGTAATTGCGTTGAGTATTGTCCAACAAATTGTTTATCAATGACTGAAGAATATGAACTTTCTACTTATGATCGTCACGAATTGAATTATAATCAAATTGCTTTGGGTCGTTTACCAATGTCAGTAATTGATGATTATACAATTAGAACAATTTTTAATTCGCCTCAAATAAAAAATAAAAAAATTAATAATTAATTAATTATTAATTAAAGAATAATTACTTTACTAATACTAAGGTTCAGTTTTGATCTAAAAGGTTTCTTTCGTTTTGTTTGGTCAATAACTACAAATCCCAACTATTGATTGTTTGGTAAGAATCACGTCTTAATTTGGATTGAAAATCCATTAATTAAAATATATAAAGATATTTTAAAATATATAGTTTCGAATTAGAAATACTCTTTCAGATAAAGAATTAAATTAGTCCAATAATTGTACTTACATTTATTCACATTCACATCTTTGGGATTAAATTAGGAATTGCTCAAAAATCATAAAAAAAATTCTGGTTGGGTCTCAATAAGGTCATGAAAAACATTTAGATTTATTTATCTCTTATTTTACATATAATGGATTTGCCCGGACCAATACATGATTTTCTTTTAGTCTTTCTGGGATCGGTTCTTATACTAGGAGGTATCGGAGTGGTATTATTTACCAACCCCATTTATTCTGCCTTTTCATTGGGACTGGTTCTTGTTTGTATATCCTTATTCTATATTCTATTAAACTCCTATTTTGTAGCTGCTGCACAACTCCTTATTTACGTCGGAGCTATAAATGTTTTAATCATATTTGCTGTGATGTTCATGAATGGTTCAGAATATTACAAAGATTTGAATCTTTGGACCATTGGGGATGGGGTTACTTTGCCAGTTTGCACAAGTATTTTTGTTTTACTCATGATTACTATTACAGATACGTCATGGTACGGGATTATTTGGACTACAAGATCAAACCAGATTATAGAGCAAGATTTGATAAGTAATAGTCAACAAATTGGAATTCATTTATCAACAGATTTTTTTCTTCCATTTGAATTCGTTTCGATAATTCTTTTAGCCGCTTTGATAGGTGCAATTGCCGTGGCGCGACAGTAATAAATCTATAGAATTAGCAACAGCAATCCAAATTTAACTCTGTTTAGTTTTATTACATTTATTTACCTTCAATTAAAGATTGTTTATGTCTAAAATAGAAATTATTTTATTCAATAGATTCAATTACCGATATATTCCCTTGTTCCGTACTTTTTTTTATTCTAGTCAATTGAATCTATTGAATTGTTGTTCAGTTCATATTGAAATGAATCGAAATTGCTAAGGAGTTGGTCAATGATGCTCGAACATGTACTTGTTTTGAGTGCCTACTTATTTTCTATCGGTATCTATGGATTGATCACGAGCCGAAATATGGTTAGAGCCCTTATGTGTCTTGAACTTATACTGAATGCGGTTAATATAAATTTCGTAACATTTTCTGATTTTTTTGATAGTCGCCAATTAAAAGGAAATATTTTCTCAATTTTTGTTATAGCTATTGCAGCCGCTGAAGCGGCTATTGGCCTGGCTATTGTTTCTTCAATTTATCGTAACAGAAAATCAACTCGTATCAATCAATCGAATTTGTTGAATAAGTAGTATTAATCATATAAATTATAATATGATTTATGATTAAATTCGAATTACCATGATCATACATTATGTATAATACATGTTTTAGAAAATGTAAGAAATCAAAGTATCTTGGCTCTATCGCATGAGTCGATCCAGAAGTAGATTGATTAGAAAAATTCTGATAAATTATTGATTCATCTGGTGTCTAAATATATGATTCATTTACAAGTTTACTAGATCGAAAATTTCTGACATTAAAAAATTTATAGATCCAATGTCACATTCAGTAAAGATTTATGATACGTGTATAGGGTGTACTCAATGTGTGCGAGCCTGCCCAACAGATGTATTAGAAATGATACCTTGGGACGGATGTAAAGCTAAGCAAATTGCTTCTGCTCCAAGAACAGAGGACTGTGTCGGTTGTAAGAGATGTGAATCCGCCTGTCCAACGGATTTTTTGAGTGTTCGAGTTTATTTATGGCATGAAACAACTCGAAGTATGGGTCTAGCTTATTAATACGTACCCTACTTGAATACATTTGATTTTTTTTTTTACCTTTACCGACAAAAACCCGCGCTCAAAAAATATTTATTTTGAGCACGGGTTTTTCTGGTCCAAGTTTATCTTGTTTTTACCATGAATTATTTTCCTTGGTTAACGCTAGTTGTAGTTTTGCCAATATTTGCGGGTTCCTTAATTTTCTTTCTCCCTCATAGAGGTAATAAGGTAATTAGGTGGTATACTATAGGTATATGCTTAATGGAACTCCTTCTAACAACCTATGCATTCGGTTATCATTTCCAATTGGATGATCCATTAATGCAACTGACAGAGGATTATAAATGGATCAATTTTTTTGATTTTTACTGGAGATTGGGAATAGATGGAATTTCTGTAGGACCTATTTTACTGACAGGATTTATCACAACTTTAGCTACTTTAGCGGCTTGGCCGGTTACTCGAGATTCCCGACTATTCCATTTCCTGATGTTAGCAATGTATAGCGGTCAAATAGGACCATTTTCTTCTCGAGACCTTTTACTTTTTTTCATCATGTGGGAGTTAGAATTAATTCCAGTTTATCTACTTCTATCCATGTGGGGGGGAAAGAAACGTTTGTATTCAGCTACAAAATTTATTTTATACACTGCAGGAAGTTCTGTTTTTTTATTAATGGGAGTTCTGGGTATTGGTTTATATGGTTCCAATGAACCAACATTAAATTTTGAAACATCAGCTAATCAATCGTATCCTGTAGTACTGGAAATAATATTCTATATTGGATTTCTTATTGCTTTTGCTGTCAAATCACCGATCATACCCTTACATACATGGTTACCAGACACCCATGGAGAGGCACATTACAGTACTTGTATGCTTTTAGCCGGAATATTATTAAAAATGGGAGCATATGGGTTAGTTCGAATCAATATGGAATTATTACCCCACGCCCATTCTATATTTTCTCCCTGGTTGATGATAGTAGGCACAATTCAAATAATCTATGCAGCTTCAACATCTCCGGGTCAGCGTAATTTAAAAAAAAGAATAGCCTATTCTTCTGTATCTCATATGGGTTTCATAATTATAGGAATTGGTTCTATAAGCGATACAGGACTCAACGGAGCTATTTTACAAATAATCTCTCACGGATTTATTGGCGCTGCGCTTTTTTTCTTGGCCGGAACGAGTTATGATAGAATACGTCTTGTTTATCTTGACGAAATGGGCGGAATGGCTATCGCAATTCCAAAAATATTCACAAATTTCAGTATCTTATCAATGGCTTCTCTTGCATTACCGGGCATGAGCGGTTTTGTTGCCGAATTGATAGTTTTTTTTGGAATACTTACTAGCCAAAAATATCTTTTAATGACAAAAATATTAATTACTTTTGTAATGGCAATTGGAATGATATTAACTCCTATTTATTCATTATCTATGTTACGCCAGATGTTCTATGGATACAAGCTTTTTAATGCCCCCAACTCTTATTTTTTTGATTCTGGACCGCGAGAATTATTTGTTTCGATCTCTATCCTTTTACCTGTAATAGGTATTGGTGTTTATCCCGATTTCGTTTTATCATTATCAGTTGACAAGGTCGAAGCTATTATATCCAATTATTTTTATAGATAGTTTTCGTGAGTAAAACAAAAGATTAAACCGAAATCCCATTATTTTTTTTAATCGCTCATTGTACAATAAAAAAATAAGTCTTTTTTCTTCTCTTAAGTTAAAAAGTTCAATAAAAAAATTGGAATTCTATTATAACCGGATATGTTTGGCATTTGTGAGAACCATTTGAATCATTCCATTTACATTACTTGATTCAAATGGTTCTTGATGGTTTACATGAAGTTTTCGTATATATACACGTATGCCGTCCTATGTTTCTATTCGTCAAGTCAAGTCCTTTATTTAATTAGATGTTAATGTAAATGAACCATAACTATGCAACCCTATTCCTAATAGATTAACCCCAAAATAGCATATCCAAATTATAAGAAATCCCATTGAGGCCACAATTGCAGAATTTACACTTTCAAAATTTTTATTTGTTCTAATATGTAAATAGATCGCGAATACGGTCCAAGTAATAAATGCCCAAGTCTCCTTTGGATCCCAATTCCAATACGACCCCCATGCTTCATTAGCCCATACTGCTCCCGAAAGAATACCTACGGTTAAAAGGATAAACCCTAAACTAATAATACGATAACTCCACCGATCCAATTGTTGAATCAATTGATACCTGTAATAATTTTGAGACGAAATAAAAGAAGTGTGTTGTAAGACATTGTTTCTTTCATTCACGTATTGAATCTCATCAAAGTAAAATGACTCATTTACTAAATTATTGTTTTTACTAAAAATCCTTATGAATTTTCGAAATGTAATGACTAGAAGAGCTAGTGATAATAATGATCCACATAAAAGAGCTGCATAGCTCAATACCATCATACTTACGTGCATCATTAACCAATGAGATTGGAGAGCGGGTACTAATATTGCGGATTGATGCATTTCAGTTAAAAGACCTGAAGTAGCAAAACCTTGAGTAAAAATAGCACTTGGTGCGGTTATTGCGCTTAAATGGTTCTTATGTTTTTTAAAATACGGAATCATATGAATAATGTAAAAACTCCACGAAAGAAAAATTAATGATTCATATAAATCGCTTAATGGTAAATGCCCAAAATACATCCAACGAGTAACTAATAATCCTGTTATACAGAAAAAAGTAGCTATCATCCCCTTTTCTGACGAATCATATAGTCCTACGATTTCATCGACTAATAAAGTTATCAAATGAATTGTAATTACAATTGAAACGATCGAAAAGGATATATGAGTTAATATATGCTCTAAAGTTGAAAATATCATAAAAATTATTAAAAAGGGGGTCCCTCAATTATAGGAATTGAAATCGGGAATTGAATTCATTATAGGACTTACTTTACTCTTTTAGAAGATGCCATGCCGCCACTCGGACTCGAACCGAGATGCTCTAGCACTGCTTCCTAAGAGCAGCGTGTCTACCGATTTCACCATAGCGGCTTATTCTAAATTATAATAACCTATTTTTATTCAATCGTCGAGTTAATTCAATGCAATTTTTTTTTTAGGAAATCATTCAAATTGATGAATAAAAACTTGTTTAAAAATTATGGATTTAAACTTAAACGTTTTCGTTAATAATATTTATTATTCTTATTATTATCTTTTTTTTTATTATTTTAGGATGTCCATTTTATTTAACTGAACTAACAATGCGCTTTTTCGTAGGTTATTACTTTATGCTCTCCTAAAACTAAAATGTAACAGTTGTAACTAGATAATTTTAACCTCAATCCATGGATAGAACTAAAAACAATGTTCTATCTCGTTTGCATTTTTTAATGATTCATTTCTTTTATCATTTTTTTTTTATTATTTATTAATCTAAAATAAAAAAGATAACTAAATAAAATTATTTTTATTATTGAGTTATTGAGTCAAGTCGATGGGGAAAGTGAGAATCCCCATCCTGAAAATTATAAAACATACTAAAACGAAAGGTGATAAACCTTGTGCTTGCGTTTATCCTTTTTTCAAACAAAAAAGTACCATTCATTTTTAGAATTCAGTAGACAACAGAATTCTTATCTATATCAGAAACGAAAGCAAAAAGACGCCTTCAAATTAAAGTAAAACAAATAAAATTAAATATTAGTTTAAATTAAAGCATTACGAAACTAATTATTTTTTATTTATTTATGATTTCTATTTATTATATTGTAATTTATTTTATATATATATAATTATATAAATATAAAAAATTTATATGATTTTACTATTATGATTTACTATTATTATGTTAATATTATTATGTTAATATTAATTAGAATTGATTAATATTAATTTTTATAACTTAATAACTTATAAATAAATTATAAACATAATTAAATTACTTTTATAATTTATAATTAGAACGATTGAGATTATTTATTTGTTACACAAAAAAAACTTTTTGAACTCCCGGTAGAAAGAGATTTCGCTAACGAAAAAGCTTTCAATGCTGCCCGATATCCCTTCCTTTTCCAAATATTTTTACGAATCCGTTTTTTTGAAATAGAGGTGCGTTTTTTTGGAACTGCCATTAAAAAATTATAATAGGTTCTTCAGTTGGATGTGAAAGACATCTATTGTTCAAAATAAATTGTTCTTTACTATTCCCTATCTATTTATTCTCTAAATTAGACTCCCAAAAGGGAGGATATGTAAAAATCGCATAAAATATTATTAAGAACAATAAGATCTACGATGCCAAACCAAATAGAATAGATTAAATTTTATAAACTAAAAAAATACACACAAAAAAGATTGTGCGTTTCGTTTTATTTCTATTTCCGTCCTGTTACATTTATACATGTAATAAAATACATTGAAAAGTTTAATAACCCAACCCCTCTCTCCTTTAATTAAAAAAAACTTTAATAATTTTATTTTCTATTATAGTAATTAATTAAATTAGTCAAGCTCCAAAAAAGAGTACACCAATTTATATTCTCAAATTAGAATGAGACTAGTAGTTAATCTTACAAAATACATAATTTTATATTAAAGGCATTTTATTTGCCCTTTTTTTTATTTTACGTAAAATAAAGTATTGCATATCATAGCATTTACTACAAATAGCTTTTATTGTAATGGAAGACAATCAATTAGTTCAAAAACAAATTGGTTACTGATTCTGAATAATCTAATTACAATAATGTAGTTTTTATGGGCCAAGTTATGGGCTTTATGATTCATATCAAATACTGTTTTTGGTGTAATTACTTATCCTTGCTCTATAGATCTATAGATATAAATAAATTAAAATTATTGTAATGCATAATAATTAGAATGAAAATTTTAATTTAATATTAACAATTATTAACAATTCAATAAAAAAAAAATACGTATTTTTTTTTCACTAGTGACTTGTTCATATCATTTTACCAATTATAACTTATAACCTCTTGATTTTAAATATTTGAAGTAGTTTGGAAAGATTAAGAATAATTAAGGCTAGAAAATTCTATTTAAGTTTTATTTTATATATCTTAATTTTTTTTTTATTAACTGACCCCTTTCAAAAGAAAATAAATAAGAACCGGTGAATCAAAAATAATTAATATTAATTAAGATAAATTTTTTTATTTATTTTTTTTATGGAATATACATATCAATATTCATGGATTATACCTTTCATTCCACTTCCAGTTCCTATGTTAATTGGAGCAGGACTTATACTTTTTCCAACGGCAACAAAAAATCTTCGCCGTATGTGGGCTTTTCCTAGTGTTTTATTGTTAAGTATAGTTATGGTTTTTTCAGCCAATTTTTCTATTCAGCAAATAACTAACAATTCTGTCTATCAATATGTATGGTCTTGGACCATCAATAATGATTTTTCTTTAGAATTTGGCTACTTGGTTGATCCACTTACTTCTATTATGTCAATATTAATCACTACTGTTGGAATTATGGTTCTTATTTATAGTGACAATTATATGTCTCATGATGGGGGATATTTGCGATTTTTTGCTTATATGAGTTTTTTCAATACTTCAATGTTGGGATTAGTTACCAGTTCTAATTTGATACAAATTTATATTTTTTGGGAATTGGTTGGAATGTGTTCTTATCTATTAATAGGTTTTTGGTTCACACGACCTAGTGCGGCGAATGCTTGTCAAAAAGCGTTTGTAACAAATCGTGTCGGGGATTTTGGTTTATTATTAGGAATTTTGGGTTTTTATTGGATAACGGGTAGTTTCGAATTTCGAGATTTATTTGAAATATTCAATAACTTGGTTTATAATAATGAGGTTAATTTTTTATTTGTTATTTTATGTGCCTTCCTATTATTTGCCGGCGCAGTTGCTAAATCCGCCCAATTTCCCCTTCATGTATGGTTACCTGATGCCATGGAAGGGCCTACCCCCATTTCGGCTCTTATACATGCCGCTACTATGGTAGCAGCAGGAATTTTTCTTGTAGCTCGGCTTCTTCCTCTTTTCATAGTTATACCTTACATAATAAATATAATAGCTTTGATAGGTATAATAACATTACTTTTAGGAGCCACTTTAGCTATTGCTCAAAAAGATATTAAGAAAAGCTTAGCTTATTCTACAATGTCTCAATTGGGTTATATGATGTTAGCTCTAGGTATGGGGTCTTATCGAGCTGCTTTATTTCATTTGATTACTCATGCTTATTCGAAAGCATTGTTGTTCTTAGGATCTGGATCAATTATTCATTCGATGGAAGCTATTGTTGGATATTCTCCAGATAAAAGTCAGAATATGGTTATTATGGGCGGTTTAAGAAAACATGTACCAATTACAAAAACTGCTTTTTTATTAGGTACACTTTCTCTTTGTGGTATTCCACCTCTTGCTTGTTTTTGGTCCAAAGATGAAATTCTTAATGATAGTTGGTTGTATTCACCGATTTTTGCAATAATAGCCTGTTCCACAGCGGGATTAACGGCATTTTATATGTTTCGGATCTATTTACTTGCTTTTGAAGGGCATTTAAACATTTATTTTCAAACTTACAGTGGCAAAAAAAGTAGCTCGTTCTATTCAATGTCTCTATGGGGTAAAGATAAAGAAGGACAAAAAATTATTAAAAC